ACAGCCATTATGTGGCATAGGGGTTACATCCCGTACGAAAGTTAATAGTATACCACTTCTACGAATAGCTCGTAATGCTGCGTCTCTTCCGAGACCGGGACCTTTTATCATGACTTCTGCTCGTTGCATACCTTGATCAACTACTGTACGAATAGCATTTGCTGCAGCAGTTTGAGCGGCAAAGGGTGTCCCTCTTCTCGTACCCTTGAATCCACAAGTACCGGCCGAGGACCAGGAAACCACCCGCCCCCGCACATCTGTAACTGTGACTATGGTATTATTGAAACTTGCTTGAACATGAATAACTCCCTTTGGTATTCTACGTGCACTCTTACGTGAACCAATACGTACATTCCTACGTGAACCAGTTCTCGGTATAGCTTTTGCCATATTGTATCATCTCATAAATATGAGTCAGAAATATATGGATATATCCATTTTATGTCAAAACAGATTTCTTATTTGTACATTGAGCCCTTTAGCGGGTCTGATTATCCTTGTCTTTGTTTATGTCTCGGGTTGGAACAAATTACTATAATGCGCCCCCGCCTACGGATTAGTCGACATTTTTCACAAATTTTTCGAACGGAAGCTCTTATTTTCATATTTGTCATTCCTTATCTTAATTCTTTTTTGGTAGAAAATAAGTTTCTTGAAATTTTGCATCTCGAATCGTATCGAATAAAAATGACCTAATCTTTCGAATCCTTGTTTCGGAGTCGATAAATTATACGTCCTCTGGTTGAATCATAACGACTTACTTCAATTTTGACTTTATCTCCTGGCAGTATCCGTATAAAACTACGTCGGATCTTTCCTGAAACGTAACCTAGAATCAGATCTTCATTATCTAACCGAACTCGGAACATGCCATTGGGAAGCGATTCAGTAATTAAACCTTCATGAATCCATTTTTGTTCTTTCATTTCAGGTAAAGCCCCCCTGAAGTATCAATTAATGGAGGAAAGACGATATTAGACAACTCACCCCCTTTCTTTTTTTTTTTACAAATAGGAAGAGGTTTCGGATCCCATTTGGATATTAAATGGATTACCATATATAACACAAAATTTCTCCACCGATTCGTTCTAGTCGAGCCTCCCGGTCTGTCATTATACCCCGAGAAGTAGAAAGAATTACAATTCCCATCCCACCTAAAATTCTAGGAATTCGTTGAGAGTTAGAATAGATTCGTAAACCGGGTCTACTGATCCGTTTTAAATTTAAAAAATTTCTATAGGGTCTTTTCCCATTCCTTCTATGTCGAAGGGTTAAAACCAAAAAATATTTGTTTTTTTCTCGATGTTTTCTGACGTTTTCGATAAAACCCTCTCGGAAAAGTATTTTAACAATATTTTCGGTAATATTAGTAGATGCTATGCGAACAACTCTTTTTCTATCCATATCAGCATTTCGTATAGAGGTTATTATCTCAGCAATAGTGTCTCTACCCATGATGAACTAAAATTATTGGTGTCTCAAAATTGGATATAATCAACATGTTTTTCTTTTTTTTTTTATTGATTTATGAATAGGAATTTTGCAAGGTATATGCGTGAGACACAATCTACGAATTAATCTAGTTCTTAATCTATTTCTTTCAAATACCCCAAAGATATCACGATCTCATTTTATTTTATAATACCTCGGGAGCTAATGAAACTATTTTAGTAAAATTCAATTTTCTCAATTCACGGGGGATTGCCCCAAAAATTCGAGTTCCTTTTGGATTTCCTTCTTGATCAATCACAACTGCAGCATTGTCATCATATCGTATTATCATACCGCTGTCACGTTTTAGTTCTTTACAGGTACGAACAATTACAGCTCTCACTACTTCTGATTTTTCTAGGGGCATATTTGGTACTGCTTCTTTAATCACAGCAACAATAACGTCACCAATATGAGCATATCGACGATTACTAGCTCCTATGATTCGAATACACATCAATTCTCGAGCCCCGCTGTTATCCGCTACATTTAAATGGGTCTGAGGTTGAATCATATCAAATTTTTTGTTTATTCTTCCAATGCAAAGGATGAAGAAAATAAAAGAAATATTGTTTGTCCAAAAAAAGAAACCTGCGTTTTTGTTTTATCCCTAAGATTCATCTCTGTCGGTTCTACATTTTTATCCCGAAATAATAAATTGAGTTCGTATAGGCATTTTAGATGCTGCTATTAAAATAGCCCTTCTAGCTATATTTTCGGTTACTCCACCCATTTCATATAGTATTCGCCCCGGTTTAACAACAGCTACCCAATATTCAGGGGATCCTTTCCCCGAACCCATACGTGTTTCAGCAGGTCTTACTGTAACTGGTTTGTCTGGAAATATACGGACCCATATTTTTCCACCACGGCGTGCATTTCGTGTCATTGCTCGTCGACCTGCTTCGATTTGTCTAGATGTGATCCAAGCAGGTTCAAGTGCCTGAAGAGCATATTTACCGAAACAAATATGATTACCTCGATAAGATATTCCCTTCATTCTTCCTCT